GAAACGAAAGAATCGGTTACTTTTTTCATATGATCTCCTCTTATAAATAGGACTATAAACAGACTTACTTCTTTTTGTATTACTTCGCCCTCTTTCTTTCTATTTGATAAATTTTCTTATTTCACTTCTCACTCAATTCAATATATTAAATTCTTCTTTTTTTTCTATTTTAATATTTCAATCAAAGCCCCCTAAAAAATATTTCATTATAATTAGGTCCCTCACCCCAGAGATCAGTTGCGATATATCTCGTTTGTTCCAACGCTTCCTAAAAAAAGGGGTTCCATTAGACTGAAAACGGGAAGGAAGAAAACGAGTAGATCTGCTAATTCCTGATCCTCAAATTAGTCCTTCCCACGGCACTTATCTCAGAATTAAGTTAAAGTTATTGTAGGTGAAATCTTCATAAAATTCGAAAAATCAAGCGGCTAATTCTAAGAAAATAAGAAAGACAAAAAAAACAAAGACTTTTCAATTTCGAGGATTAAACAAAGGGATTTGCAAATAAAAGCGCTAATGCCACGACCAGTCCATAAATTGTTAAAGCTTCCATAAAAGCCAGACTAAGCAATAAAGTACCTCGTATTTTACCCTCTGCCTCTGGTTGTCTCGCAATACCTTCTACGGCTTGTCCCGCAGCAGTACCTTGACCAACTCCAGGTCCAATAGAAGCCAGCCCTACAGCCAATCCAGCAGCAATAACGGAAGCGGCAGAAATCAGTGGATTCATGGTAAGCTCCTCGCATAAAAATAAAGAAATGGTTAATGATACAAGCAACCAATGAATTCTTTTATTATTCTCCATTCAGTCGAAATAACTATAACAAATTTTAGTAATGAGATTTTTTTTTGAATGAGAAGAACTGCTTCGATCTCGGGTTTTTAGGTCCTATCCACGGAGTCCTTATCAATCCACAATCAATCCAAACAATCAACCCATAAGGACATAATTCTTGCATTTCATTATTTATTTTTCCAAACCATTCTTTCAATTCTGCAGTTTTTCTCTTCTATATGCTCGATTTCATCTGTTTATTAATTTTGCCCAGACGAACTGAGAGGGCTTCTATTGTAATTTCTATCTAAATTCACGGTAGAGTAGCAAAATAAATACGATAAATAACGATATATGAATAGTTCATATAGAACTAGTAAATATCTACTATCACATATACACGGCTTTCTTCCTTAACGTAAACCAAAAATTTACATCTTATATGCAACCCGATTATAGATATGGAATCATTCTTTGAAACATATATAAGAGTTGGCTTACAAGCATTAAATAAATTACATATACCCAGTGGGGCCCATCCCTACCCCATTTTGGAAAAATCGTATTTGTAAATTTACAGCTTTCCTTTTCATTATGGTTATCCCGTATTAATGCAAGTATAAAGAAAATTTAATTTTTTTGATTACTACTCTAAATCATATATACCCCATATTGATTGTATTTATTCTATTCTGTTCCAAAATAGCTTATACAAGATGCCCATCCATTGCGTTGGTATCAAAAAAGCATATTTTGAAAAAGAGTCAATGATGACCCTCCATGGATTCCCCTATATAAGCCGCGGCTAAAGTTGCAAAAATAAGAGCTTGAATACCACTTGTAAATAATCCAAGGAACATGACAGGTATAGGAACTACTGAAGGTACTAAAGAAACAAGAACAACAACTACTAATTCATCAGCCAATATATTACCAAAAAGTCGAAAACTAAGTGATAAGGGTTTTGTGAAATCTTCTAGGATGTTAATTGGTAAAAGTATTGGAGTTGGTTGAATATATTTACCGAAATAACCCAATCCTTTTTTTGTAAGACCCGCATAGAAATATGCTACTGACGTAGGTAAAGCTAAAGCAACAGTAGTATTTATATCATTCGTGGGTGCGGCCAACTCCCCATGAGGTAATTGTATGATTTTCCAAGGTAAAAGAGCCCCTGACCAGTTGGAAACAAAAATAAATAAGAACATAGTTCCAATAAAAGGAACCCAAGGACCATACTCTTCTCCAATTTGGGTTTTGCTCAAATCTCGAATGAATTCAAGGACATATTCAAAAAAATTCTGACCGTCGGTTGGAATGGTTTGTGGATTGCGAACAGCTATAATAGCGGAACCTAATAAGATAGCAATTACGAACCAAGAAGTAATAAGTACTTGGGCATGGACTTGGAAACCCCCTATTTGCCAATAGAAATGTTGGCCTACTTCTACACCGGATATATCATATAACCCTTTTAGTGTGTTGACGGAACATGGTAGAACATTCATATTGCCCTCTGACAGAAATAGAACTTAAAAAGGAATTATTTTGATTCAACCCTCTCTTTATCGATTCACCTACTTGAATTTCTTTTTTTTAGATACGGAGTAATTACAAAATATACGCAGCAATTTGGATCTCTTTTTCAATATTCAGGATATAGTAAAGTAACCGATTCCATAAATTTATGGAATTCACGAAGTAATTGACTTATCTTATTATTAATCAACGATTTCTTATATAGCTAGAACGACCCTCACAAATTGCGGATACTAGTTTAGTAAGAATTAATCGGATTGAAGCTATCGCGTCATCATTGGCTGGAATCGAAATATCTGCAAGATCCGGGTCGCAATTTGTATCGATTAAACAAATTGTTGGAATTCCCAAAGTAATACACTCTCGAAGAGCCGTATATTCTTCTTGCTGATCAACGATGATTACAATATCGGGCAATCCCGTCATATATTTGATGCCGCCTAGATATGTTTGCAAGTGAGATAATTGTCTCTTGAGCATTGCTGAATCTCGTTTCGGAAGATGGTTGAGTCTTCCCATCTTTTGCTCTGCTCTCAAGTCCCTGAACTTATGAAGTCTTGTTTCTGTAGTGGACCAATTCGTTGACATACCACCGAGCCATTTTTTATTAACATAATGACACCGAGCCCTTATTGCAGCCGATGCTACTGAATCAGCTGCTTTATTTTTTGTACCAACGATTAAAAATTGTTTTCCTCGACTTGCTGCATCAAAAACTAAATCACAAGCTTCTGATAAAAAACGAGCAGTTCTAGTAAGATTTATAATATGAATACCTTTACGCTTTGCAGAGATATAAGGTGCCATTCTAGGATTCCACTTTCTAGTACCATGACCAAAATGAACTCCCGCTTCCATCATCTCTTCCAAATTTATGTTCCAATACCTTCTTGTCATTTCTCCCCACATTTCCTCTTTTTTATACGAGGTACCTGATGAAATCAAAAATTGTTCCGATGGAACCTTTTTCTACCGGAGATTGCGCAGTAATGCACGGCCCAAGCTATTAATTCCTTCCTATTCGTTCTTTTTTTTTATTAAAAAAAATTAACACATTACATTGTTTTTTTAACAACCAAAAGTCGGATAGTTCTAATTCTAATTAATAATTAAATGAAAAGGATGAATCCATTCTTAGGAATCAATCAGTAAACCTTGTAAATGATTGTTTTGTAAATAATTGTTCTGATGTATCGGGGAAATTCCTGGGGATGCAAGAATCAAACAATTCTTTGTGGTGGAACAAAATATCTCTCATGCCTCCCTTGAATAGATTCTTCTTTTCGATTTCCAAAGAAATATTGCTTAAACGGTGCACTAATCCCTTGAATCCAGTACCAACGGGTATCATACCCCCCAGAACAACATTCTCTTTCAGGCCTTTCAACCAATCAATACGACCTCGTAAAGCGGCTTTTGCTAAAACTCTAGCAGTTTCTTGAAAACTCGCTTCAGATATGAAACTTTGAGTATTCAGAGATGCCCTCGTTATTCCTAATAAAACGGCTCGGTAACAGATCGCTTCTTCCAAAGCGCGCCCCGTTCGTTCCGCCCTCAACAATCCAATTAATTCACCGGGTGAAAAAACATTAGACATTCCATCTTCTGAAACCAACACTTTTGATGTTATTTGACGTACAATAATTTCTATATGCCTATTATGTATCTGCACGCCCTGCGAGCGATAAACCTTTTGAATCTTATTAACCAAAGATATACGACTTTGTGCTATGGTTAGCTCAGCGCCAATCAAGAATCCCCAAGGAATCCCAAGAGTTCTTGTTATACGTTCGTTCCAACCTTCAACCCGGTTTTCCAAGTTCATTGATATTGAATCAATCGAACGAACTTCTAACACTTGTTCTACTTTTGGAAGACCTTGCGTTATATCACCCGATCTCGATTTTTCATATATAAATGTAACTAATGTATCTCCTTCGTAAAGGATTTCCCCATAATGGCCATGAACGGTTGCTCCTGGAGTAGCCAAATAGGGCTTTGCAGATCTTATTACTAAAGAGTCAACATCAACAATTAGAACCTGCCCCGATTTTAGATGTGGTCCAGATTTCGATATACATACATTTTCACAAAAAAACTGTCCAAGGTTAATTATTGTCGATGTTTCTTCACAATAATCGTGATGGATAAAATACCAATTCCAATTGAATGGATTCAAAATCATGTTAATGGACGGGTCCGGATTAAAAATTCGTCCATTTTCATCTATTAAATAATATTTAAGTACTGGGGAAGTCCGTTTTAAATTGTCAAGCTGCGCATTTTTTTTTACCAAGATTTGATTATGAGTTATTAAATAATAAAATGAAAAAAAATTAGTAATTTTAGGGATAATTCCTAAAGGGCCCAACAAATTACGAATTGGGGGTAGCATATCTCTTTTATTTGATTTTTTTATCATGTTGTTGTGATATTTCAACCTGTTGAATGGATCTATTCGAGAACAATTAGATGATGACAAAGTTATCAAGGATTGGCATTCCTTATTTTTATTCAACAACGTACGAATAGTTCCTTGATGACGAATAAGTGATTGTTTAATACTTGCCTTGGAATAAAAAGGATTAAGATTGGTGTGATCTGATCCATTAACGGGGATCAATCCTGACCCTACCGGATCATTTCTTTTTCTGGTATACGAAATAGGGTACTTCACTAAGTCCAT